CGAAAAGAAGAATCGATTATGCAATGATAAAAGACAACAAGAATACTTGCCTAAAAAATATGACCCTTTATTAAATGGACCCTATCGTGGAACAAAAAAAGAATTCTTTTTACCTGAAATGCTAAATGAAATTGCAGTAAAAGATTCAATAGCAATAGAAAATTTTTTGATAAATAAGATTTATAGTATCATTTTTAATCATTATAATTGCTACAAATTTGAACAGAAAAAAAATCCATTTTATAAAAAATCATTATCAACAGAAATTAGTCATTTCTTAATTTTAATCAGTGAATTTGCTGGAGAATCGATATCGAATTTGAAAGGAATTTTTTTATTTCCAGAACAAGGACGAATTTCTTCAAAAAGTCGAGAAAAAACTTTCCATTTTTTATTCGATACAGTCATAACTGATTCCACCATTCAAACAACTAGAGAAAACTCTATTGAAATAAATGAAATCAATAAGAACGTCCCCCGATGGTCGCACAAACTACTTAATGAGTTCGAACAACAAGCAAAAAGAGATGACGAGAGTATTACAATGGATTACCAAATTCGCTCAAGGAAATGGAAAAAATTAATGAGTTTTCGTGAGATTGAGCAAAAAATAAATTTCAATTCTCCTCCTTCTGATATTGATAGCAAGAAAACAGAAGGCAGCGATTTATTTTTGAGAGGTTATTTGAAAAGACCGGATTTTCGTCGAGAAATAATCAAAGGTTCTATGCGTGCTCAAAGACGTAAAACGGGTATTACTAAAGTAGTTCAAAGCAAATTACATTCCCCTTTCTTTTTAGACAGACTAGACAGAAATAATTATGATATTTTCGGAAAAATAAAACGAATTCTTGGAAACATAAAACAAGAGAAATTTGAAATTCAGGAACCTTATATAGATAGAGAAAAACAAGAAATAGAAATAAAAATGGAACAGCGAAGTAGAAATAGGGATGAAAAATACCAAAAACAAGAAATCGACAACGAAAGCCAAATGGCACTCATGCAAGACGTCTGGGAAATGATTCCACTTGCTCCCGCAATGAGAAGTTTTTTATTAGTACTACAGTCGTCTATTAGAAGAAACATCACATTACCTTTCTTGATAACGGTTAAATATTTAGTCCGTTCCTCTTTAGGCCTCGATTCCGAGAGGGATGGGGATATGAAGGAATTGGAGCACGAAAAATATCTTGTATGCACCTATGATGGTACTGAAATAGTAGACAAAGAATCACCTCAATACCTGCGGGGTATTCAGATAAAGGTAATAAATCCTTTCCGTCTAAAATTTTGTCGCGAAGAGTATGATTGGGAGAATGACACGGATTCTTGTTTTTTAACGGCTTTGGGACTGGAAACTGACCGTCCTTATGGTCATCCCCAAATAGGAAACCTAAATTTATTTTTAGAACCCCTTTTAGAAGAACTCGTAAAAAAAATTCAAAAATTTCAAGAAAAATTTGCAAAAAAATTGCGAAAAGGGTTTTTTATAGCTCTAAAAATTTTCAAAAGAATAACAATTTCTTTTTTAAAAGTTTTCAAAAAAAGAACAATTTCTTTTTTAAAAGTCCTAGAAGAAACAAGCATTAACGTTCAAAAAATATTTATAAAAACAATAAACAAATACCTATCACTATTCAACATAAATCCAATTCTAGTATATAGATTGAAAGAAGATTCGAGTGAAATAAAAAAAGAAAAAGAAAAGGATTCTAGAATGAAAAATCGGATCATTCATGAATCATCCATTCAAACCCAATCTATGGATTGGAATATTTTTTCACTGACAGAAAAAAAAATGAAGAATCTAACTAATAGAACAAGCATAATCAAAAAAGAAATAGAAAGAATTACAAAAGACAAGGAAAACCTATTTCGAACTCTAAATATTAATCCTAACAAACCAAGTTATGGTACTAAAAGAATAGAATCTATTTGTCAGATATTAAAAATTTTAAAAAGAGGAATGGGGCGATTAATCCGCAAATCACCTTATTTTTTAAAAATTTTCTGGGAAATGATATGGGAAAGGATATGGGAAGAGATATACAGAAAGATATTTCTATATATCAATATCGTTAATAGTCTCAGACTAGCTATACAACCTGTTCTTGAATCAAAAAAAAAAATGAAGTTTTTTTCGACTAATAAAAAAAAGATTAGTAAGAAGAATTCGAATATTTCTTTTTCTTTTTTATCACAGGCCCATGTTTTTTACAAATTATCACAAACCCAAGTTCTTAACTTGTATAAGTTAAGATCAGTCCTTGAATATCACGGAATATCTTTATTTCTTAAGAATGAAATAAAAGATTCCCTTCGAACACAAGGAATAATTTATTCCCAATTGAAACATAAGAAACTTCATAATTCTGAAATAAATCAATGGAAAATTTGGTTAAAAAGTAACTATCAATACAATTTATCTCCGATAGAATGGTCTAAATTAGTACCGAAAAAATGGAGAAAAAGAGTCAATCAACATTGTAAGGTTAAAAATTCAAATTTAAGCAAACGGGATTTGTATAAAGAAACAAAAACACGAATGCATTCATTACAAAAAAAAAATGATTCGGAAATCCACGAGAATAAAAAATTCAAAAAAATTTATAGATATGATCTTTTATCATATAAATTTCTTTATTATGAAGATAATAAGGACTCATATAGTTATGAGTCACCATTCCAATTAAAGAAGAACCAATCAAAAAATTCTACTTATAATTATTACAACACACATAAAGAAAAAAAAGTTGCTATGTGGGGCCCTATCACTAATTATCGAGGAAAAAAGGATATTATCGATATAGATAAAAATCCAGATAGAAAATTTTTTGATTGGAAAATTATCAATTTTTTTCTTAGAAAAAAAGTCAACATTGGAGCCTGGATAGATATCAGCACCAATAGTAGTAAAAATGCTAAGACTGATATTAACAATTATCAAAATCAAATTTTTGATAAAATGGATGAAGAAGATCTTTTTTATTTCCCAATTCATCAAGAAATCAATTCATCCAATCAAAAAAAAAACCTTTTTGATTGGATGGGAATGAATGAAGAAATATTTAATCGTCCCATATCCAAATCCAAATTTAGACCTTTTTTCTTCCCAGAATTTTGGTTATTTTCTAATGTATATAAAAATAAACCGTGGATTATACCAATTAGATCACTTTTTTTCAATTTGAATGTAAGTAAAACTCTTAGTAAAAATAAAAACACAAATAGCGAGAAAAAAAAAGATTCTTTTATATTACCAAATGAAAATAAATCTTTTGAATTTGAATTTGAGAATCTACATCAAGATCAAGAAGGACTACAAACCATAGATCGATGGGATCATATAGTATATTTCAAAAACAAAAAATCTACTCCCTCAGAGGAACAAAAATCTATTCAAAAAGATTTTGTAAGATCAGAGATGAAAAAAACAAAAGAACGAATCAAGGGTGCTTCAGACCTCGAAATCAGGGGGATCCTGAAAAGATATTTTGTTTATCAATTGAGCTGGTATAATATGGACAATCTAGAAACATTAGCATGGGAAATTCATAGAATGTTAAAATTGATAAATTTAGATAAACTAAGTATGCGCACTCTGCCAGAAGTGAAAATGACTGAACTAAAGTTTTTTAGGAATTTCAGCACTTATAAAGATTTCATGAAATTGGGAATATTGATTCTAGAAGAAATCCATTCGCCTATAAAAAATAATGGACAATTTATTATGTATAAAACCATAGGTATTCCATTGGTTCATAAGAGTAAAGACAAAAAAAAAATTAGAAGTTACGAAAATCTTGATAAAAAGAATTTTGATGAATCCATTGCAAAACATCAAAAAATGACAAAAAATCGAGACAAAAATCATTATGATTTATTTTCTCCTGAAACTATTTTATCGCCTAGACGTCGTAGAGAATTGAGAATTCTAATTTGTTTCAATTCAAAGAGAAGTAATGGTGTGGATAAAAATGAAGTATTTTGGAATAGGAACAAGGTAAAAATAAAAAACTGTGGTCAATTTTTCGATGAAAGCAAAGATCTTGATAAAGATAAAACTAAATTAATTAAATTAAAACTCTTTCTTTGGCCAAATTTTCGATTAGAAGATTTAGCTTGTATGAATCGCTATTGGTTTAATACCACCAATAGTAGTCGTTTCAGTATGTTAAGGATACATATGTATCCACGATTGATTGAAAATGAAAATTAATTGATGATATATTTATCTTATATCCCATACTATATAATTATATAGTATGGGATATAAGATAAATATCTACACCTCATCTTCCATTTAAGATACATAATACTAATTCAATCATGTATCAATTAGATCCAGAAATGAATCAAGAGAATTTTTTGTTAAGTCTCAATTCTTTTGAGAGTGCCGAAACATTTTTTCTATCCATATCCGAATCGAATTGAAAATTGGATTGATTATTTATTTAATTTCTTTTAAAATTCTCTTTGATAAAGAGGAAATAAATCTATATCAATAAGAAAGTTGGGATTTTTTATTTTATTGGGTATACTAGATTAAAATAGCTCACATTATTATTACTGATCATGAAAATTCATATTCGTAAAAAAAATAAGTATAAGAAATTTCTTATGCCAAAAAAATTATTCATATCAGTTATTTCGCAAGAAAAAGAAAAAAAAGAAGAAAATAGGGGGTCTGTTGAATTTCAAGTATTCCATTTTACCAATAAGATACAGAGACTTACCTCACATTTGAAATTACACAAAAAAGACTATTCATCTCAGAAAGGTCTACGGAAAATTCTGGGAAAACGTCAACGGATGTTGGCTTATTTGTCAAAAAAAAATAGAGTACGTTATAAAAAATTAATCAGTCAATTGAATATTCGAGAACTAAAAAGACCTTAATTTGAAGAGTTAAATTATTTGATTTATTAGATCTTGAATTTTGATGAACTTTTATTCGTTTTCAACAATTCATGGAAAAAGGAATCTGAGAAAAACCTATGACTGTACCAGTTACACGAAAAGACCTCATGATAGTTAATATGGGCCCTCACCACCCATCAATGCATGGCGTTCTTCGACTAATCCTTACTTTAGATGGTGAAGATGTTATTGACTGTGAACCAATATTAGGTTATTTACACAGAGGAATGGAAAAAATTGCGGAAAACCGAACAATTATACAATATCTTCCTTATGTAACACGTTGGGATTATTTAGCTACTATGTTCACAGAAGCCATAACTGTAAATGGACCAGAGCAATTAGGAAATATTCAAGTACCTAAAAGGGCTAGCTATATCCGAGTAATTATGTTGGAATTGAGTCGTATAGCTTCCCATTTGTTATGGCTTGGCCCTTTTATGGCAGATATTGGTGCACAGACCCCCTTCTTCTATATTTTCAGAGAAAGAGAATTGGTATATGATCTATTTGAAGCTGCCACCGGTATGAGAATGATGCATAATTTTTTTCGTATCGGAGGAGTAATTGCGGATTTACCTTATGGCTGGATAGATAAATGTTTGGATTTCTGTGATTATTTTTTAACGGGGATTGCTGAATATCAAAAGCTTATTACACGAAATCCTATTTTTTTAGAACGAGTTGAAGGGGTGGGCTTTATTGGCGGAAAAGAAGCAATAAATTGGGGTTTATCGGGACCAATGCTCCGAGCTTCCGGAATCCAATGGGATCTTCGTAAAGTTGATCATTATGAGTGTTACGACGAATTAAATTGGGAAGTCCAATGGCAAAAAGAAGGAGATTCATTAGCTCGTTATTTAATACGAATTGGTGAAATGACTGAATCCATAAAAATTATTCAACAAGCTCTGGAAGGAATTCCTGGGGGTCCTTATGAAAATTTAGAAATTCGACGCTTTAATAGAGTAAGAGATCCTGAATGGAATGATTTTGAATATCGATTCATTAGTAAAAAGCCGTCTCCCACTTTGGAATTGTCGAAACAAGAACTTTATGTGAGAATTGAAGCCCCAAAGGGAGAATTGGGAATTTTTTTGATAGGGGATCAGAGTGTTTTTCCTTGGAGATGGAAAATCCGCCCACCAGGTTTTATTAATTTGCAAATTCTTCCTCAGTTAGTTAAAAGAATGAAATTGGCTGATATTATGACGATACTAGGTAGCATAGATATCATTATGGGAGAAGTTGATCGTTGAAATGATAATTGATAAAACAGAAGTACAAGCTATCAATTCTTTTTCTAGATTGGAATACTTAAAAGAAATCTATGGGACCATATGGATGCTTGCTCCTATTTTGATTCTTGTATTGGGAATCACAATAGGTGTACTAGTAATTGTGTGGTTAGAAAGAGAAATATCTGCAGGGATACAACAACGTATTGGACCTGAATATGCTGGACCTTTGGGAATTCTTCAAGCTCTAACAGATGGTACAAAACTACTTTTCAAAGAAAACCTTCTTCCATCTAGAGGAGATAGCAGTTTATTTGGTGTCGGGCCCTCTATAGCAGTCATATCTATTTTACTAAGTTATTCAGTAATTCCTTTTGGCTATCACCTTGTTCTAACCGATCTCAGTATTGGTGTTTTTTTATGGATCGCGATTTCAAGTATTGCTCCCATTGGACTTCTTATGTCAGGATATGGATCAAATAATAAATATTCTTTTTTAGGTGGTCTACGGGCTACTGCCCAATCGATTAGTTATGAAATACCATTAACTCTATGTGTGTTATCAATATCTCTACGTGTGATTCGTTGAAACATAAGTTTTTCCCTATTTCTTTGTAGCTTTCTATCTAGAAATGAACTTAAATACATTGAATCAATATCTCCATTTTTTATTCACCCTTCTGGTTGATGAATAAAACCAGATAGTTATATGAGTGAAAGAAAACAGCTTCGAAATTTGCAGTAAAAAGCTTGAGTCTCATTTCCTATGTACAAGAGTTAAGCGAAAGTAAACATAATAGAGTAAAGATTGTTTACCCCAAGATTGGTTGATTAATCATCATGGCTTGAAACGGGTTGAAAAGATCAACTCTATGGAGTTTTTACTATCTTTTATATGTATTACCATATATGACATGAATTAACATAGAGATTGAGCAAAAATGAGTGGATGATTAGGAACACCAAGGTACACAAAGGATTAGTAATAGAGATTATCTAAGTTATCTGAAAAATCATTTCTAAAGAAATACTAATTGGGGCTTAAAATTGGTAGAAATGATCAAGTAGTACTCCCCAAAATTCCGATCCAGAGTATGCTCCTATCCACCGATTAAACGAAAAACTATCAGGAACGAAGTAATCTTTTACTTTTTTTTAATTATAAAAAGGCTTTTTCCTTTGTTCTCTCTCTCAGAAAAAAAGCCTTTTATTCTTGCTTTTCTATCTCTATACTTTTCTATCTCTATATTAATTGAAATAGCATATCTTGTCATGATTCATGAATTAATGTTTAATTCTTTTTTTGTAATCGAAGATGATAAGATGATAGGGATAGGGTGAAATAGTTATTGATATTGCTAAAAGTTTATTGAAAAATACTACGTTATTACTCAATAGTTATTACTCAGTAAAATAAAGAAATTTTTCTTTATTTTTATTTTAAGTTTAATTAAGTTTAAGTTAAATTCAAGTAAAAGATGAGATTAATTCAGAAGCACTTTTTATAGTATAGCAGACGGAATTCCATTATTCTAATTCAGGATCTTTCGATGGATTTTGACTCTATCCTATAAACATCAAGATTAAAGAATATCGAAACCGTCCTTAGATTTCTTTGTGGCTCTCGAGGAGCCGTATGAGGTGAAAATTTCATGTACGGCTCTGGAATAGCGATGATAACAACCATCTTATCACCGACTAGAATTATCTAACAGTTCAAGTACAGTTGATATAGTTGAAGCACAGTCAAAATATGGGGTTTGGGGGTGGAATTTGTGGCGACAACCTATAGGATTTTTCATTTTTATAATTTCTTCTCTAGCAGAATGTGAAAGATTGCCTTTTGATTTACCAGAAGCAGAGGAAGAATTAGTAGCAGGTTATCAAACCGAATATTCAGGTATTAAATTTGGTTTATTTTACGTTGCTTCCTATCTAAATCTACTAGTTTCTTCATTATTTGTAACAGTTCTTTACTTGGGGGGTTGGAATCTCTCTATTCCGTACATATTTTTTCCTGAACTTTTTGAAAAAAATGAAGTGTATGGAGTTTTTCGAATGACAATTGACATTTTCATTACATTAACTAAAACTTATTTGTTCTTGTTCATTTCTATTACAACAAGATGGACTTTACCTAGATTGAGAATGGATCAACTATTAAATCTTGGATGGAAATTTCTTTTACCGATTTCTTTAGGTAATCTATTATTAACAACTTCTTCCCAACTCCTTTCATTATAAAGAAATAGAATTTTTTATATTCACTAGATTCACAACTTGTCTCAAACAAGAGAAAGAAACATCACAAATTTTTATTACTATTTATGATATGTTCCGTATGGTAACTAGGTTCATGAATTATGGTCAACAAACAGTACGAGTGGCAAGGTACATTGGTCAAAGTTTTATGATTACCCTATCTCATGCAAATCGTTTACCTGTAACTATTCAATACCCCTATGAAAAATTGATTACATCGGAGCGTTTTCGCGGTCGAATCCACTTTGAATTTGATAAATGCATTGCTTGTGAAGTATGTGTTCGTGTATGTCCTATAGATCTACCTGTTGTTGATTGGAAATTGGAAATTGATATTCGAAAGAAACGATTGCTTAATTACAGTATTGATTTCGGAATCTGTATATTTTGTGGTAATTGTGTTGAGTATTGTCCAACAAATTGTTTATCACTGACTGAAGAATATGAACTCTCTACCTATGATCGTCACGAATTAAATTATAATCAAATTGCTTTAGGTCGGTTACCAATATCAATAATTGACGATTTTACAATTCGAACAATTTTGAATTCGCCCCAAATAAAAAAAATCCCTTGATTAAAGAACAATCCCCAATTACTAAGGTTCAGTTTCTTATCTAACTTAAAAAAGTTTATTTCTTTTTGCTTGGTCAATAAGGAAAAATCCCAACTATTGATTTAATTGGTTGATGAAAATTGCCTATTTATTTGTATATGAATTTGTATTGAAAAATTTTTATCGTAATGATTTCAATTTGAACTATCCTTTTAAATTAAATTAAAAATACGATTGGTTCATGTACCTATATCAATTCACACCCATTAGGATCTCATTCAATTGGGAACATATCGTAAATAAAGCAACTTCACTTTTTTCCTGGTCAGGTTAATAAGATCATGAAACATTCTTTCTTATTTTACATATAATGGATTTACCCGGACCAATACATGATTTTCTTTTAGCTTTTCTGGGATCGGGCCTTATATTAGGAAGTCTAGGAGTTATATTATTTACTAATCTAATTTTTTCTGCCTTTTCGCTGGGATTGGTTCTTGTTTGTATATCTTTATTCTATATTCTAGCAAACTCTCATTTTGTAGCTTCTGCACAGCTCCTTATTTACGTGGGAGCTATAAATGTTTTAATCATATTTGCTGTAATGTTCATGAATGGGTCAGAATATGACAAAGATTTTCATCTCTTAACTGTTGGGGATGGAGTTACTTCCTTAGTTTGTACAAGTCTTTTTGTTTCATTAATTACTACTATTCTAAATACATCATGGTACGGAATTATTTGGACTACAAGATCAAACCAGATTCTAGAACAAGATTTGATAAATAATAGTCAACAAATTGGAATTCATTTATCAACAGATTTTTTTCTTCCATTTGAACTCATTTCGATAATTCTTTTAGTTGCTTTGATAGGTGCAATTGCTGTGGCTCGTCAATAATAAATCTTTAAAACGAAAATGGAAATACCAATCAAATTTTATTCTTATCTATTTTCATTCAATTCGATTTGAATTCATGGCTAAAATAAATAAAAAAAAGACTTTTTGTTCGATCTGTTA